GTCCCCGTAGCTTACACCAAAGCATGGCACTGAAGATGCCAAGACGGTTCAAGATGTTCCCGGAGACAAAAGACTTAGTCCCAACCTTACAGTTAGTTACCACCAAACACATACATGCAAGTATCCGCGCACCAGTGTAAATGCCCTCAATCATCTTACTAAGACAAGAGGAGCAGGTATCAGGCTCACCAAAGTAGCCTAAGACACCTTGCTTAGCCACACCCCCACGGGCATCCAGCAGTAGTTAACATTAGGCAATAAGCGCAAGCTTGACTTAGTTATGGTACCAAGGGCTGGTAAACCTTGTGCCAGCCACCGCGGTCATACAAGGAGCCCAAACCAACTGACTTACGGCGTAAAGAGCGAACCTGCACTATCTCTCAACCGAAGCTAAAACACAACCATGCTGTCATAAGCCCAAGTTGCCCATAAACCCAACATGCTTCGATCCCACCTGACTGACTAGACTTCGCGAAAGCCAGGACACAAACTGAGATTAGATACCCCACTATGCCTGGCCTTAAATCCAAGTGCCTCTACCCACCAAGACACTCGCCTGGGAACTACGAGCACAAACGCTTAAAACCCTAAGGACTTGGCGGTGCTCTAAACCCACCTAGAGGAGCCTGTTCTATAATCGATAATCCACGATACACCCAACCGCCCCTTGCCCCAAGCAGCCTACATACCGCCGTCGCCAGCTCCCCTCTTAAAAGTGTAATAGCAAGCACAACAGCCCCCGCTAACAAGACAGGTCAAGGTATAGCCCATGGGGCGGAAGAAATGGGCTACATTTTCTATCATAGAACACCACGAAAGGGGGGATGAAAACTACCCCCCAAAAGGCGGATTTAGCAGTAAAGAGGGATAATGTTGCCCTCTTTAAACCGGCCCTAGAGCACGTACATACCGCCCGTCACCCTCCTCACAAGCACCCTCACCGTACCTAAACAGCTAGTCCGCTAAAGAGGAGGTAAGTCGTAACAAGGTAAGTGTACCGGAAGGTGCACTTAGCATATCAAGACGTAGCTAACACAAAGCATTCAGCTTACACCTGAAAGACACCCTAATTGCCAGGGTCGTCTTGAAGCCCCCTCTAGCCCAAACAAACCCAACCTCACCAACCCAAAACCCACTACAATCACGAAACAAAACATTTCCCCAGCTAGCCTAGTATAGGCGATAGAAAAGCCCCTTAGGCGCCATAGAGTCCAGTACCGTAAGGGAAAGATGAAATAACAGTGAAAACACGAACAACAAAACAGCAAAGATAAACCCTTGTACCTTTTGCATCATGATTTAACAAGAATACCCAAGCAAAGCGCCCTTAAGTTTGCCCCCCCGAAACCCGAGCGAGCTACTTGCAAGCAGCTGTCCCGAGCAAACCCGTCTCTGTCGCAAAAGAGTGGGATGACTTGTTAGTAGAGGTGAAAAGCCTAACGAGCTGGGTGATAGCTGGTTGCCTGCGAAACGGGCCTAAGCCCCACCTTGACCGCCCCCATCAGACCACCCAAAATCTCTCCTATGGCACTCAAGAGTAATTTAAAGGAGGTACAGCTCCTTTAAAAGAGGATCCAACCTTTCCAAGCGGATAAGACCCCCCCCCGCCACCATGTAGGCCCTCAAGCAGCCACCAACAAAGAGTGCGTCAAAGCTCCACAAAAAAAATCCAAAAACAAACACGACTCCCTCACCATTAGCAGGCCAACCTATACCAATAGGAGCATTAATGCTAAAATAAGTAACTAGGAATATATCCTCTCGGCGCAAACTTAAACCCATTAACAGATCTAGTATCCCAACCCACGACCAAATACACCAACCCCCGTTAACCCAACACAGGAGCGCCCAAAGAAAGATTAAAATCTGTAGAAGGAACTAGGCAAACCCTAGGCCCGACTGTTTACCAAAAACATAGCCTTCAGCCATCCAAGTATTGAAGGTGATGCCTGCCCAGTGACACACGTTCAACGGCCGCGGTATCCTAACCGTGCAAAGGTAGCGCAATCAATTGTCCCATAAATTGGGACCTGTATGAATGGCTAAACGAGGTCTCAACTGTCTCCTACAGACAATCAGTGAAATTGATCTTCCTGTGCAAAAGCAGGAATATACTCATAAGACGAGAAGACCCTGTGGAACTTCAAGATCAAGAGCCACTCCCACCAAAAACCTCACCAACCGGCACACTCACCACCCAAGACTGGCCCTCATCTTTCGGTTGGGGCGACCTTGGAGCAAAACAAACCCTCCAAAAACAAGGCCACATACCTTCACAAAGAGCAACCTCTCAACGTACTAACAGTAACCAGACCCAATACAATTGAGCAATGGACCAAGCTACCCCAGGGATAACAGCGCAATCCCCCTCAAGAGCCCATATCGACAGGGGGGTTTACGACCTCGATGTTGGATCAGGACACCCTAATGGTGCAGCCGCTATTAAGGGTTCGTTTGTTCAACGATTAACAGTCCTACGTGATCTGAGTTCAGACCGGAGCAATCCAGGTCGGTTTCTATCTATGACTAGACTCTCCCCAGTACGAAAGGACCGGGAAAGTGAGACCCACGCCCACAGGCGCGTCCCCCTTCCAAGCAGTGAAACCAACTAAACTGCCAAAGAAGCTCCCCACAACCCCCTCCTAGAAAAGGACGCTAGAGTAGCAGAGCCCGGTAAATGCAAAAGGCCTAAACCCTTTATCCAGAGGTTCAAGTCCTCTCCCTAGCTACCGCACGACTCAAATGGCTGCATCACCAATAGTTCACCTCCTAATATCACTCTCATACATGGTCCCAATCCTAATTGCAGTAGCTTACCTAACACTAGTAGAACGCAAAATCTTAAGCTACATGCAAGCTCGAAAAGGCCCTAATGTCGTAGGACCATTCGGCCTCCTACAACCAGTAGCAGATGGCGTCAAACTATTTATCAAAGAGCCCATCCACCCAACCACATCTGCCCCCACACTCTTCATTGCAACGCCAATTCTCGCTCTCATCCTCGCACTCACCATCTGAACGCCCTTACCCATACCATTCCCATTAGCTGATCTAAACCTAGGACTCCTCTTCCTACTAGCCATATCCAGCTTAGCGGTATACTCCATCCTATGATCTGGCTGAGCATCCAACTCAAAATACGCCCTAATTGGAGCCCTCCGCGCAGTAGCACAAACCATTTCATACGAAGTAACTCTAGCCATCATCCTACTATCAGTCGTTATCCTAGCTGGCAACTACTCCCTAAGTACCCTCAACATTACACAAGAACCCCTATACCTGCTACTCTCCACCTGACCCCTAGCAATAATATGATACATTTCCACCTTAGCCGAAACTAACCGTGCCCCATTCGACCTTACAGAGGGAGAATCAGAACTAGTGTCAGGATTCAACGTAGAATACGCCGCTGGACCATTCGCTCTATTCTTCCTAGCAGAATACGCCAACATCATACTCATAAACACCATAACCACCATCCTATTTTTCAACCCAAGCACACTAAACCCCCCTACCCAACTTTTCCCAATAATCCTGGCCTTAAAAACCCTACTCTTATCCTCGACCTTCCTATGGGTTCGAGCCTCATACCCACGCTTCCGATACGACCAACTCATGCACCTACTATGAAAAAACTTCCTGCCAATAACTCTCGCCCTCTTCATCTGACACACCAGCATGCCAATCTGCTTTGCAGGCCTCCCTCCCCTGTCAAGAAGGAAATGTGCCCGAGTGCAGGGACCACCCTGATGAGGTGGATACAGAGACCAGCCACCCTCTCATTTCCTTTCCACACACCCCCAAACTACATCCTAGCGCTTATGTCTTAGGAAAGCAGGAATCGAACCTGCACGTAGGAGATCAAAACTCCTCATACTTCCTCTATATTACTTCCTACTCCACCCAAGTAAGGTAAGCTAACAAAGCTATCGGGCCCATACCCCGAAAATGATGGTCTAACCCCCTCCCCTACTAGTGAACCCAATCACAAAGCTAATTTCCTACACAAGTCTCCTACTCGGCACAACCACTGTCATCTCCAGCAACCATTGAGTCACAGCCTGAGTCGGATTAGAAATCAACACCCTCGCCATCATCCCAATAATCTCAAAATCCCATCACCCTCGAGCTATCGAAGCCACAATCAAATATTTCTTAGTCCAAGCAGTCGCATCCGCCATAGTTCTGTTTTCAAGCATAACCAACGCATGGTCCACGGGCCAATGAGACATCACTTGCATATCCAACCCAACAGCCTGCCTGCTTCTCACCCTAGCTATTGCAATAAAACTTGGACTCGCACCATTCCACTTTTGACTTCCAGAAGTCCTACAAGGTTCATCACTAATTACAGCCCTACTACTATCAACAGTAATAAAACTCCCCCCCATCTCCATCCTAGCCATAACTGCAGACACCCTAAACTCTACCTCACTCATCATCATGGCCATCTTATCTGCAGCTATTGGCGGATGAATAGGATTAAACCAAACACAAATCCGAAAAATCCTAGCCTTTTCATCTATCTCTCACTTGGGCTGAACAACCATCATCATTGTATTTTACCCAAAACTTGCCCTCTTAACATTCTACCTCTACTCCATCACAACTTCTGCAGTGTTCCTAACACTCAACACAACCAAAACTACAAAACTCCCCACCATAATAACATCCTGAGCAAAATCCCCAGCACTAAATGCAACCCTCATACTATCTCTCCTCTCACTTGCCGGACTTCCACCGCTGACTGGTTTCTTACCAAAATGACTAATCATTCAGGAACTAGCCAAACAAGAAATAACCACAGCAGCTACAATCATCACTATACTCTCCCTTCTAGGACTATTCTTCTACCTACGCTTAGCATACCACTCAACAATCACACTCTCCCCAAACACCTCAAACCACATAAAACAATGACACCCGCCCAAGACAATAAACACAAGCATCGCTACCCTGGCTGTCCTCTCTATTGCCCTCCTGCCTCTCTCACCAACGACCCTAACTGCCTTATAGAAACTTAGGATAACGCCACAAACCAAGGGCCTTCAAAGCCCTAAATAAGAGTTAAACCCTCTTAGTTTCTGTTAACCTAAGGCCCGTAGAACATTACTCTACATCACCTGAATGCAACTCAAGTACTTTAATTAAGCTAGAGCCTTCACCTGGACAGATGGGCTTCGATCCCATGACCTTCTAGTTAACAGCTAGACGCTCGGCCAAACTAGCTTCTGCCCAACGACCACTTAAGCCCCGGTGCACACTAATACACATCTTTAGGGTTGCAACCTAACATGAATTTCACTACAAGGCTGATAAGAAGAGGAATTAAACCCCTGTAAAAAGGACTACAGCCTAACGCCTTTACACTCGGCCATCTTACCCGTGACCTTTATCAACCGATGATTATTCTCAACCAACCACAAAGACATTGGCACATTATACCTAATATTCGGAGCATGAGCAGGCATAGTGGGCACTTCCCTAAGCCTCCTTATCCGAACAGAACTCGGGCAGCCAGGCACTCTCCTAGGAGACGATCAAATCTACAACGTAATTGTCACCGCCCATGCCTTCGTAATAATCTTCTTCATAGTCATGCCAATTATGATCGGGGGATTTGGAAACTGATTAGTCCCACTGATAATCGGAGCCCCGGACATAGCCTTTCCCCGAATAAACAACATAAGCTTCTGACTCCTCCCCCCTTCTTTTCTTCTCCTTCTGACCTCTTCTACAATTGAAGCTGGGGCTGGTACAGGATGAACAGTCTACCCACCATTAGCCGGAAACCTAGCCCATGCCGGAGCTTCCGTAGACCTAGCTATTTTCTCGCTACACCTAGCTGGCGTCTCTTCAATCCTAGGTGCAATTAATTTTATCACTACAGCCATCAACATAAAACCCCCTGCCCTATCACAATACCAAACCCCACTATTTGTCTGATCAGTACTAATCACAGCTGTCCTCCTACTCCTGTCCCTGCCCGTCCTAGCTGCAGGAATCACCATACTATTGACCGACCGAAATCTCAACACAACTTTCTTCGATCCTGCCGGAGGCGGAGACCCAATCCTGTATCAACACCTATTCTGATTCTTTGGTCACCCAGAAGTATATATTCTAATTCTCCCCGGATTTGGAATTATCTCCCACGTAGTAGCCTACTATGCCAACAAAAAAGAACCCTTTGGCTATATAGGAATAGTGTGGGCCATGATGTCAATTGGCTTCCTCGGGTTCATCGTATGAGCCCACCACATGTTCACAGTGGGAATAGACGTAGACACACGAGCCTATTTTACATCAGCCACCATAATCATCGCCATCCCTACAGGAATTAAAGTCTTTAGCTGACTAGCAACTCTCCACGGCGGAACTATTAAATGGGAACCCCCAATACTATGAGCCCTAGGCTTCATCTTCCTATTCACCGTAGGTGGACTCACCGGAATCGTACTGGCCAACTCCTCCCTAGACATTGCCCTACACGACACCTACTACGTAGTCGCACACTTCCATTATGTCCTATCCATAGGAGCAGTATTCGCCATCCTGGCCGGATTTACCCACTGATTCCCCCTATTCACAGGATACACACTTCACCCCACATGAACCAAAACTCACTTCGGAGTTATATTCACAGGCGTAAACCTAACTTTCTTCCCACAGCACTTCTTAGGCCTAGCCGGCATGCCACGACGATACTCAGACTACCCAGATGCATACACACTATGAAACACAATATCATCCATTGGCTCCCTAATCTCCCTAACAGCAGTAATCATACTAATATTCATCATCTGAGAAGCTCTTACCTCAAAACGACTGATCCTACAGCCCGACCAAACTACTACCAACATTGAATGAATCCATGGATGCCCTCCACCCTACCACACCTTTGAGGAACCTGCCTTTGTCCAAGTACAAGAAAGGAAGGAGTCGAACCCTCATACACTGGTTTCAAGCCAATCGCATTAATCCACTAATGCTTCTTTCTTTTCCGAGGTGTTAGTAAATAAATTACACAGCCTTGTCAAGGCTGAATAACCGGTGAAATCCCAGTACACCTCTTCCCCCCCTCATGGCCAACCACTCTCAATTCGGATTCCAAGACGCCTCCTCTCCAATCATAGAAGAACTCGTAGAATTTCACGACCATGCCCTAATAATCGCACTAGCAATCTGTAGCCTAGTACTCTATCTCCTAACTCTAATACTTACAGAGAAACTATCTTCAACCACCGTGGACGCTCAAGAAGTAGAAACAATCTGAACCGTCCTTCCAGCCATCGTTCTTATCCTCCTCGCTCTGCCATCCTTACAGATCCTATACATAATAGACGAAATTGACGAACCTGACCTCACCCTAAAAGCCATCGGCCATCAATGATACTGAAGCTACGAGTACACAGACTTTAAGGACTTATCATTCGACTCTTACATAATCCCTACAGCAGAACTACCCCAAGGGCACTTCCGCCTACTAGAGGTAGACCATCGTATCGTAATCCCAATGGAATCCCCCATCCGCATTATTATCACAGCAGACGACGTCTTACACTCCTGAGCTATTCCAACCTTGGGAGTAAAAACTGACGCCATCCCAGGACGACTAAATCAAACATCACTCATCGCTACACGGCCAGGAATCTTTTACGGCCAGTGCTCAGAAATCTGTGGAGCCAACCACAGCTACATACCAATTGTTATAGAATCCACCCCCCTCAACAACTTCGAAACCTGATCTTCACTGCTATCATCTTAACCATTAAGAAGCTATGTCCAAGCATTAGCCTTTTAAGCTAAAGAGAGAGGACCCTCACACCTCCTTAATGATATGCCACAACTTAACCCCAACCCTTGACTCTCAATCATAATTCTCTCATGGCTAACCTTTTCACTCATTATCCAGCCCAAGCTCCTATCATTTGTAGCCTTCAACCCACCCGTCAACAAGATAAACACTAAAACAACCCCCTCCTGAACCTGACCATGAACCTAACCCTCTTCGACCAATTCTCCCCCCCATCCATCCTAGGAGTGTCACTACTCCTCCTGGCAACACTCTTCCCAGCACTTCTACTACCATCACCCAACAACCGATGGGTCTCTAACCGACTATCTACCCTACAATCATGATTCCTCCTCCTAATCACAAAACAAATAATAATCCCCCTAAACAAAAACAGTCACAAATGAGCCGCTATCCTAACATCACTCATAGTATTCCTCTTACTAATCAACCTCCTGGGATTACTTCCCTATACATTCACCCCAACAACTCAACTCTCAATAAACATAGCTCTCGCATTCCCTCTGTGATTTGCAACACTTCTTACAGGCCTACGAAACCAACCATCAATCTCCCTAGGTCACCTCCTACCCGAAGGAACCCCAACCCTTCTAATCCCCGCCCTCATTGTAATCGAAACTATCAGCCTCCTAATCCGCCCTCTAGCTTTAGGGGTCCGCCTTACTGCCAACTTGACTGCAGGGCATCTACTCATCCAACTAATTTCAACAGCCACTGCCACTCTCCTGCCTATCATGCCGGCAGTATCCGCCCTTACCGCAATCATTCTCTTCCTGCTTACAATCCTAGAAGTGGCTGTAGCCATAATCCAAGCCTACGTATTCGTCCTACTACTAAGCCTATACTTACAAGAAAACACCTAATGGCCCACCAAGCACACTCATATCACATAGTAGATCCAAGCCCATGACCTATTCTAGGCGCAACTGCCGCTCTCCTTACTACCTCTGGCCTGACAATATGATTCCACCACAACTCCACAGTCCTATTAGCACTAGGACTCCTCTCCATAGGACTGGTAATAGCCCAATGATGACGAGACATTGTACGAGAAAGCACATTCCAAGGACACCACACCCCGACCGTCCAAAAAGGCCTACGCTATGGAATGATTCTATTCATCACATCAGAGGCATTCTTCTTTCTAGGATTCTTCTGAGCATTCTTCCACTCCAGCCTAGCTCCCACTCCCGAACTTGGAGGACAATGACCTCCCACAGGTATCCATCCCCTTAACCCAATAGAGGTCCCACTATTAAACACCGCAATCCTATTAGCCTCAGGCGTCACAATCACTTGAGCCCATCATAACATCTCAGAAGCCAACCAAAGCCAAGCAATTCAAGCCCTGGCCCTCACCGTCTTACTCGGCCTGTACTTTACAGCCCTCCAAGCCACTGAATACTACGAAGCCCCATTCTCAATTGCCGACAGCGTATACGGATCAACCTTCTTCGTCGCCACAGGATTCCACGGACTCCATGTAATCATCGGCTCTTCCTTCCTCTTAGTTTGCCTCCTACGACTAATCAAATTCCATTTCACACCAAATCACCACTTCGGATTTGAAGCCGCTGCCTGATACTGGCACTTTGTAGACGTCATCTGACTATTCCTCTTTATAACCATCTACTGATGAGGATCCTGCTCCCCTAGTATACTTATTACAATCGACTTCCAATCGATAAAATCTGGCATAGCCCCAGAGAGGAGCAATAAACACAATCACATTCACACTAACCCTATCCGCCGCCCTAAGCACCACCCTAATCATCCTAAACCTTATCATAGCCCAAACTACCCCAGATTCAGAAAAGCTAAGCCCATACGAATGTGGGTTTGACCCACTTGGATCCGCACGCCTCCCATTCTCAGTGCGATTCTTCATAGTAGCCATCCTATTCTTGCTATTCGACCTGGAAATCGCTCTCCTTCTACCACTCCCATGAGCCACTCAACTCTACTCCCCAACTACCACCCTAACCTGAGCCATCACAATCATCATCCTCCTAACATTAGGACTAATTTACGAATGAACCCAGGGGGGATTAGAATGAGCAGAATAAGCCCAGAAAGTTAGTCTAACTCAAGACAGTTGATTTCGGCTCAACAGATCGCAACTCCTGTGACTTTCTCTATGCTCTTACATCACTGATACTTCTACTCAACATTCGCCCTAAGTAGCCTAGGACTAGCATTTCACCGAACACATCTAGTCTCCGCCCTACTCTGCCTAGAAAACATAATACTATCCATATACATCGCCCTCTCAATTTGACCCGTCGAGAACCAAACAATAACATCCACTCTACTCCCTGTCCTAATACTAGCCTTCTCTGCCTGCGAAGCCGGAACAGGTCTTGCAACACTAGTAGCATCCGCACGCACTCACGGCTCCGACCACCTTCACAACCTAAACCTACTACAATGCTAAAAATCATACTCCCAACACTCATACTCACCCCTACTGCCCTCTTATCTCCACCCCGACTCCTATGGCTCTCTACAACTACACACAGCCTCTTAATCGCTACACTCAGCCTACAATGACTCACCCCCACATATTTCCCACATAAAAGCCTCACCCCTTGGACAGGAATTGACCAAACATCCTCACCACTACTAACACTGTCGTGCTGGCTAGTCCCTATAATAATAATCGCAAGCCAAAACCACCTCCAGCATGAACCCACTCTCCGAAAACGAATTTTCATTACAGCCCTAACCTCAGTCCAGCCACTAATCCTCCTAGCCTTCTCAACAACAGAGTTAGCACTATTTTACATTTCATTTGAAGCCACCTTAATCCCCACTCTCATCCTAATTACACGATGAGGCACCCAACCAGAACGCCTGGACGCAGGAATTTATCTCCTATTCTACACCCTAGTCAGCTCACTACCACTCCTCATCGTTCTTCTCCAAACTCATGCAACTGCCGAAACCCTCAACCTGATCCCCCTCAAACTCAACCAAACACCCCTAAACTCTTGAACTGACCCAATTTCAAGCCTCGCACTACTCACTGCCTTCATAGTAAAAGCCCCTTTATACGGACTCCACTTGTGACTCCCCAAAGCACATGTCGAAGCACCCATTGCAGGATCTATACTCCTGGCCGCCTTATTACTAAAGCTGGGGGGCTATGGAATCATCCGAATTACCTCACTCACACCTCACACTCCCCCCTCCATCTACTACCCATTCTTAGTCCTAGCTTTATGAGGTGCCATCATGACTAGCTCTATCTGCCTCCGCCAAACCGACTTAAAATCACTCATTGCTTACTCATCCGTCAGCCACATAGGACTAACAATCGCTGCCAGCCTAATCCAAACACAATGGTCCCTATCAGGGGCTATAATCCTCATGATCTCTCACGGCCTTACCTCATCCATACTATTCTGCTTAGCAAATACAAACTACGAACGCACCCATAGCCGAATCTTACTACTCACACGAGGGACCCAGCCCATCCTTCCCCTCATGGCAACCTGGTGACTTCTAGCTAACCTAACAAACATAGCACTGCCACCTACCACTAACCTGATAGCAGAGCTAACCATCATGATCTCCCTATTCAACTGATCAAACTTCACAATCATCTTAACAGGAATAACTACTCTACTAACAGCCTCATACACCTTATCCATACTATTAACAACTCAACGAGGACCCCTCCCCCCACACATCACTACCCTGCAAAACTCCACCACACGAGAACACCTCCTAATAGCCCTACATATCCTCCCCCTACTACTCCTAATCACCAAACCAGAACTCATCTCAGGGGCCCCCTGATGCAAACATAGTTTAAATCCAAACACTAGACTGTGATCCTAGAAATAGAAGTTAAACTCTTCTTGATTGCCAAGGGGGAGGACTAAACCAACAAGAACTGCTAATCCTTGCACCTGAGCCTAAAACCTCAGCCCCCTTACTTTTAAAGGATAACAGTAATCCACTGGTCTTAGGAGCCAACCATCTTGGTGCAAATCCAAGTAAAAGTAGTGGGAACAGCACTCATCCTAAATACCTCTACTCTACTCACCTTAATCATCATTACCTCCCCACTCTTCACTCCCCTCCTATCAAACACCCTTACAGCCTCCCCAACACACATTGTACGCACCATCAAGATAGCCTTTATGTTGAGCCTACTCCCAATAACACTATTCACATACTCCGGCGCAGAGACTATCACCCTATGCTGAGAATGAAAACTAATCACAAACTTCAAAATCCCCTTAGACTTCAAAATTGACCAGTACTCAATCATATTCTCCCCTATTGCACTCTATGTGACCTGGTCCATCCTCCAATTCGCAACATGATACATAGCCTCAGAACCCCACATCACCAAATTTTTCCACTACCTACTAATATTCCTAACTGCAATAATAATCTTAACCACAGCTAACAACATATTTCTCCTCTTTATCGGTTGGGAGGGCGTAGGAATCATATCCTTCCTTCTCATCGGCTGATGGTTCGGTCGAGCGGAAGCTAACACCGCCGCCCTCCAAGCAGTCCTTTACAACCGAATCGGTGATATTGGACTAATCCTAAGCATAGCATGACTAGCCACAACAACAAGCACNTGACAAATCCTACCCCCAACTGAATCAGGAACAACACCAACACTGCCACTACTTGGCCTCATTTTAGCCGCCACAGGAAAGTCAGCCCAATTCAGCCTCCACCCATGACTTCCAGCGGCCATAGAAGGACCCACACCAGTATCAGCCCTACTACACTCCAGCACCATAGTAGTAGCAGGAATCTTCCTATTAATCCGCTCTCATCCAATACTAACCAACAATCAAACTGCCCTCACTTTATGCCTATGCCTAGGGGCCCTATCATCCCTATTTGCTGCCACATGTGCACTTACCCAAAACGACATCAAAAAAATCATCGCCTTCTCAACATCCAGTCAACTAGGCCTAATAATAGTGACCATCGGCCTAAATCTGCCACAACTAGCCTTCCTGCACATCTCAACACACGCTTTCTTCAAAGCTATGTTATTCCTGTGCTCAGGATCCATCATCCACAGCATAAATGGTGAACAAGATATCCGAAAGATGGGAAACCTACAAACTGCTCTCCCAACAACCACCTCATGCATAACCATTGGCAACCTGGCCCTAATAGGAACTCCATTTTTAGCCGGATTCTACTCAAAAGACCCTATCATCGAGAGCCTCAACACCTCATACCTAAACGCTTGGGCCCTCTCCCTGACCCTCCTAGCCACCATATTTACCGCAACCTACACCACCCGAATAGCTCTCATAGTCCAAACAGGACCAACACGAGTCTCCCCTGTCAATCCAACAAACGAAAACGACCCGGCAATCACCAACTCAATCACCCGCCTAGCTGCAGGGAGCATGCTAGCCGGCCTACTAATCTCATCATTCACCTTACCAATCAAAACCCCCCCTATAACCATACCTCTCACAACAAAAACTACAGCCATCATCGTCTCAATCCTAGGCCTCATCCTAGCCCTAGAACTACTCAACATCTCCAACACTCTGACTAAACCAAAACAAACCCCATGAGCCAACTTCTCAATAACCCTAGGATACTTTAACCCCTTAACTCACCGTACCTCTTCCTCTTTATCCCTTGGCAGCAGTCAAAAATTAGCCCTGTCCCTAGTAGATTTATCATGATACAAAAAAATCGGACCAGAAGGAATTGCAAACCTCCAACAAACAATTACAAAATCCTCTACCTCAATACACACAGGACTAATTAAAGCTTACCTTGGCACCTTCGCCTTATCCACCATCATCCTTATCCTAACCACAACACACCTCTAACAATGGCCCCTAATATCCGAAAGTCTCACCCACTAATAAAAATCGTCAACAACTCACTAATCGACCTCCCCACACCACCCAACATCTCTGCCTGATGAAACCTAGGCTCCCTCCTAGGAATTTGCCTAATTACACAAATCATGACAGGCTTACTAATAGCCGCCCATTACACTGCAGATACAACCCTAGCCTTCTCATCCGTGTCTTTAACTCACCGAAATGTTCAATATGGATGACTAATCCACAACCTACACGCAAACGGGGCTTCCTTCTTTTTCATTTGCATCTACCTGCACATCGGACGAGGCCTATACTACGGTTCATACCTAAACAAAGAAACCTGAAACACTGGTGTTATCCTCCTACTAACCCTAATAGCCACGGCCTTTGTGGGATATGTCCTACCCTGAGGCCAAATATCATTCTGAGGGGCTACTGTCATCACTAACTTATTCTCAGCCGTCCCATACATTGGCCAAACACTAGTAGAGTGGGCGTGAGGCGGATTCTCCGTAGACAACCCCACCCTAACCCGATTCTTCACCCTTCACTTCCTTTTACCTTTCGTCATTGCAGGACTAGCCATAACTCACCTTACATTCCTACATGAATCAGGCTCAAACAATCCATTAGGAATCTCTTCCAACTGCGACAAAATCCCATTCCACCCCTACTTCTCAACAAAAGACCTACTAGGATTTATCCTTATGCTACTACCGCTAGCCACACTCGCTATGTTCTCACCAAACCTCCTAGGAGACCCAGAAAACTTCACACCAGCAAACCCTCTAGTCACACCTCCACATATCAAACCAGAATGATACTTCCTTTTCGCATATGCCATTCTACGATCGATCCCAAATAAACTGGGAGGAGTCCTAGCACTAGCTGCCTCCATCCTAGTCCTTCTCCTCATCCCACTTCTACATAAATCTAAACAACGCTCGATGACCTTCCGCCCCCTCTCCCAACTACTATTCTGAACTCTCACCGCTAACCTGCTCATCCTCACCTGAATTGGCAGCCAACCGGTAGAACACCCCTTCATCATCATCGGACAACTAGCCTCAATCACTTACTTTACCACACTCCTAGTCCTCCTCCCACTCACAGAAACCATTGAAAATAAACTACTAAACCTCTAACATACTCTAATAGTTTACAACAAAACATTGGTCTTGTAAGCCAAAGCCGAAGAGCACAACCCCTTCTTAGAGTAAACAGTCAGAAGAAGAGGACTTTAACCTCCATCTACAGCTCCCAAAGCTGGCATTCTAATTAAACTATCTTCTGCCACCTACACTGCCCGAATAGCCCCTCGAGACAATCCCCGCACGAGCTCTAAAGTCACAAACAAGGCCAGCAATAACCCCCATCCTGCCACCAAAAACAGCCCCACACCCGAAGAATAAAACTCAGCAACACCACCAACATCTAACCGACCATAAAACAGCCCCCCACTATCAACCGACAGCACATCAACCCCCAAACAACCAACCAAACCACCTACCACCAAGCCTCCAACAAGAATCCCCAACAATCCAACCCCTTGCCACCAAACACGTCAATCCCCCCATACTTCTGGAAACGGATCAGCAGCCAAAGCAACAGAATAAACAAACACCACCAACATCCCCCCTAAATACACCATAAAAAGTACCAAAGCCACGAAAGACAAACCCAACCCAACCAACCACCCACAACCAACAACAGAGCCCAACACCAAACCAACAACGCCATAGTAGGGAGAAGGGTTGGACCCAACCGCCAAACCTCCCAACACAAAACATATCCCCAAAATTAAAACAAAATAAGTCATAAGTTTCTGCTTGGCGGCACCCAAGACCAGTGGTCTGAAAAACCACTGTTGTATTATTCAACTACAGAAACTGCCCCCCCCTCCCCCCCATGTAATTATTACATGGAATTATATGCCTCATTATAACTAAACCTACTCTGCCTTTGGTTAATATGCTATGCTTAGCTATATATTATGTAAACACATGCAAGCTTAATGTACCCAAGACATAGAACTTTACTAGACATTCTCTTAATTACAACCCTACGTGCAAGTACTAATCATGCATTCTCCTAGATTAACTAAGTATGGTCCAGGACTAAGTAATGTTTTATAGTACATACATACCTTTAACACACGGAAGTGCTCCCGTAATTCAGGTTAATGTTTGAAGACATGTATCGTTGTGTAATGCTCTCACAGGCCAGTGTCTGTCGTACCAGGTTATCTATTAATCGTACACCTCACGAGGTTCTGGCTACCCGGCGTTCGTAATGCCCAACCCGACCAGCTTCAGGCCCACTCCTTGCCTCTGACTCCTAACCTAACTTGCTCTTTTGCGCTATTGGCTGTTTCTTCAAGGACATGGATGGAAGACTCCAAGGAACTTGCCTTTCATGAGACAAGTGGTTCGCTATCTGAATTCATCTCACTCTTAATCGCGGCATTTCTACTTTTCCTTACTTTTGGTTCTCTTTTTTTTGGGGCGTCTTCATTCTGCACTTCAGAGTGCGACGGGTGCTTACAATCTATTGACGTGTGCATCGGTCCCTATCGTCCTATTTTTTGGCCCTCAGGAGTCCCTCGATGAGACGGTTTGCGTATTAGGCGGTCTCATTCCTACACTGATGCACTTTGCTTTACATTTGGTTATGGCGTGATTACCCCCTTATAGGCATGGTGACCTTCGGTTAATGATCGTAAGACATATTTTACTGATTTTTGTATCTCCTGATTTTTACGTCATATGTAAAAGACTCTAGGAGAATTTCAGTCTTTAACAAACAAACAATTTGTTAAATTTTTTTTGTTTTTTTTTGTTTTTTTTTTGTTTTTTTTGTCATTTGTTAATTCTTTTTATCATTTGTCAAACCATTTATCAACCCACAAAATACGGTCAATTCATTTGATTCTTTATTAGTTTGATTTTCAATTCGTTTGATCTTAAATTCGTTTAATTTTCAATTCATTTAATCTACAATTTGCCTACCTACAAACTTACAAACACAAATCAACAATTTTTCAAAAACTATAATCCATACCCCCTAACCGCCCTAACAACATAACTAACATGTCAACTCAACTAACAACAGACCAAACCCTAAGCAAA